GAATGGATCCTTGAACAACCGCAGGTTACTTTGAAAATCTTTAAGAAAGACTTCTACAAGACGCTCTATTTTTCCATAGAAATTTATTCGTTCAAGAAAGATTCCAGAAGATGTTGATCGTAAATGAGAAGATTGTTTGCGGAGAAAGAAAAAAATGGATTCGTATTCATATACATGAGAATTATATAAGAAGAAGAAGAATCTTTGATTTCTTTTTGAAAAAGAAGAGCTAGTTTTCTTTAGGTTAATAAAAGTATTCCAATACTCGTGTAGAAAGAATCGTGAGAAATGCAAAGAAGAGGCATCTTTTACCCAAAAACGAAGAGTTTGAACCAAGATTTCCGGATGGACGGGATGGGGTATTAGTATATCTAACACACAATTTAAATGTGAAAGATTGTCCTCTAAAAAAGGAAATATGGAATGAATTGATCGTAAATTCTGAGATTGGAATGTATTTTTCCGTTCTAGAGAAGATATTAGTCGTAGAGAAAAAGGTATTTCGACAATAAATGCAAATCCCTCAGATATTATTTGATAATACAAATTTGTGTTTCGCCCCAAAATTTGATTTTTGTTAGAATCATTAACAGAAAAAAAAAAATGATTCTGTTGATACATTCGAGTAATTAAACGTTTCACAATTAGTAAACTATATTTCTTGTCATAACCTGAATTTTCTAAAAAAATAGATTGATTTAAATCATGATCGTGAGCAAGTGCATAAATATACTCTTGAAGTATAAGTGGATATTGAAAATCGGGTTGCTGAAATCTATCTAGCTGTAAATATCTTTGAAGTTCCTCCATTTTAAATTCTATTTGAACCAAAAGTAGAATAGGAGGGTTATGAAATGATACATAGTGCGATACAGTCAAAACAAGGTATTATCTAAATATAGATACCTCGGAGACAGATAAACTTACCAACGGATTCTCTATCCTCTCTTTTTTCTATTTCATTAGTCTATGTTCATTAGACTATGTTATAGGATAACAAAACAAGATGGTCAAAAATCCTTTATTTTTTTCAACCTAATCGCTCTTTTGATTTTGGAAAAATTTTTCTTTATCAACATACTGCTTCTTATACACACATCTCCATTCTATATTAGGGAATGGCAATAATTAGGATTCATTAAATTAAAAAAATCGAGAATCTACTCACTCATGGGGGGAAAGCCTTTCCCGCATCAGGTACTAATATATTTTTAACATCTAATTAGATGGGGGATTATTCAAATCAAGAACAAAAGCCCGTTACTTTTTCTTTCCCTATTCCCTATTATAATGATAATGAATAATGATAATGAATTGAAATTGAAGCCCTAGAGCCCTATCCATTTATTAATTCGACCCAACTTCATTTTGTTCCTTCCAAGAATTCCAACAAGGTTTTAGCCCGACCAAAATCAAATATTCTCAGAACTATCCGTTGCTACGACCTGCTCTTTTTTCCATTCATTCCCTTTCAGGATCAGTCGTGGTCTTACAAACTTTACCGATGGTATGGACGAATCCTTCCCCTCATCCAAATGTGTAAAAGATCTTAGCCGCACTTAAAAGCCGAGTACTCTACCGTTGAGTTAGCAACCCCAAAATAAAAAATGTGTAGATACAATCAGAATAAAAAAAATATAGATAAATGCAAAATAGATAGGCCCCTCTTTTTTCTTTTTTATATTATATACTTTTTCAAAAGGACCCACCACTTGAAATAAAAGTAAAACCGAAACCTACGGGCCAAAAAGAAAAAGATCCACTTCATTTATCACGATTCATTATATTTGTTCGATACACTGTTGTCAATATAAATGTTGACAAAAAAAGAATACAATGGAAAAACTCAAAATAGAATTTTTCTAATTTTTTTTTTTCAAATTGAATATTTGAATAATATTCAATTTGAACTTGTGTTAGACTGGCACCATATATCTAATTCTAACCTACACAGATATAAAAAGTATAGACGGAGAAATCAATAATAAGTAAGAAGTGAAAAATCTCGGATTTCTTTTATCCATAATGCATAATATATTCAATCTATCTAAGTGGAATAAGAAAACTTGATTCCTTTTTTGTTAATAAAGTTCCAATGAAACCGACCAATTGAAGGGAATGTCCACGTTTTTTTTATAGGAAAAAAAAGAAAGTTTTGTCGTTCTAAAACATAGGATTGGGTAGAAGTAATGATAAAATAAATCGATACGGACAGAGCGGAAAAGGGGGGGGGGGTAACTTATATACCCCCCCCTAATTTGTTTGTATTTCCTTAATTGAATTCCGTTTGATTAGGGAGAAGCTCCTTAAAAAGCCCGTTTTTCTTTAAAATATCCCGAACAGTTCCTGTAGGTTGAGCACCCCTTTCAAGGAAGTATAGAATAGCAGGAACGTTTAAATTTGTTTCATTCTTTATCGGATCATAAAAACCCACTTTCTGAAGATCTTTTCCTTCTCTTCGGGACCGAACATCAATTGCAATGATTCGATAGACGGGTCATTGGGATAGATAAACAATACCCCCCCCCGAGAAACGTATAGGAAGTTTTTTCCTCGTACGGCTCAAGATAAAATGATTTGGTTTGAAGTTTTGTCTGTGTATGGAATTCTAATAAATGACAAATGATTTCATAAAATCCTAAAATGAATTAGACTCTTATTTAATTCCATTCACCCTTTTCTTCTTCCTTCTTAAAAAATGAAACCACCCATCCGTACTCATAACTCAAGTTGGATAACTGTCAAATAGTTCAAAGAAAAATCTTTATTTATTGAGTAGTCTTTACCCCTTTTTATTTGTCTCGTTTCAAATCTATTTATATTCTTTCTTTAATCTGATTGATTCCGTTATTGAGACAATTTAATAAGGTGTTTCCTTGTTCTAGGATCCTTTATCTTTGTTTTAAATCATTAGGTTTAGACATTACTTCGGTGTTTTTTAATCCTTTCAAAATGGCAGCAACATACCCTTTTTTATGATTTTTTTATCAAAGAATCCTGTGGACGACTGATTCCGAATGATACACTTTGTATCGAAAAGGTTTGATTAATTCCAACAAAATGTCCTTTAAAATTGGGAACTTGCTCGAAGTGGATTCTTTCTATTTTGATATCGAAGATATATTTACGAAGTTGTTCAATTTATTGATTGGCATTAACCCTAGATCCTTGCCCCGAAAAATGAATACTTTCTTTTTTACTCGAGCTTCATCATGCACTATTTACATTACAACCCAACAAAAGGGAGGTTGTTGTGGAACAGCGCAAATGATGTCGAGCGAAGAGCACCTTTATTCCTATATAAAATGGTGGATGTAAGAATCCACAGCGGATCATGTCTTTCAAGTCGCACGTTGCTTTCTACCACACCGTTTCAAACGAAGTTTTACCATAACATTCCTCTAATTTAGTTAATTTAGTTTTAGTAAAGGGTATGGGATTGATTCAATTATGGAATCATGAATAGTCATTGGTTCAATTGGTGCATAGATATTGTCATTTATGCCCCTTTCTTCTCTATCTCTAATTTTTCTATAAAACGAATAAATTTTTCAATTATCCTATGTCTCAACCGTTACATATATTTTCTATTTTTCATTAGGTCCAAACAAAAATACCTAATTAATAACCTAATTAATAAATTAATAAAGGGGGGGGCTCCCTTATTTACGTTACGGAATAGATTAAATATCTATTTGTCTATTTAACATTTGGATATTTGTTCAAAACATTTTTGAGATTGGATATGCTCTGGGACGGAAGGATTCGAACCTCCGAATAACGGGACCAAAACCCGGTGCCTTACCACTTGGCCACGCCCCATTTCTATTCAAGACTAATAATACAATATTAATATATAAATATTATAAATATATAATATATATTATTAGTATTGGTTGTTTGTCAACTGTGGTCCAAATATCTATAGAATAGATTCCTGTGCTTTTGCTAAGTGTAGATAGAAAACTTAACTGAATTTATTGATCATTACATATAATTCAATTAAGATATTGTATGAAAATATGATTTCTTCTATTTCTCATTGAGAATGAGAAGATTTTTGATTGGGTGGGTTTAAAGAAGGATTTTTTTGTCTACCTTACTGACTTTATTTTTCCTTATATCCACAATTCAATCAAAATGCAATTATCCGCAAGAACAAAATGTCTGTTATGCTAAATATCTTTAGTTTGATCTGTCTTAATTCTGCCCTTTATTCGAGTAGTTTTTTCTTAGGCAAATTGCCCGAGGCCTATGCTTTTTTGAACCCAATCGTAGATTTTATGCCAGTCATACCCTTGTTTTTTTTTCTCTTAGCCTTTGTTTGGCAAGCTGCTGTAAGTTTTCGATAAGATCTTTAATAAAATCCTAGAAAATTCATGATTTATTAGAGAAAAGTCGAATAAGATTAGATCCGTTTTACAGTATGAACTCTTGATTCAAACATTGAAATTCTTGGATAGTCGCAATAAATCCGAGTTACTTCATTTTTTGACCCCTGAATTTCTATTTAAAAACCTATTTTAGGGTTCTCTCCAACAAACAATATTTAATTGTTGAGATACAAATCTGGAAATTCTTTTCTATTTCTAGAAAAGCCTCATTTATTGGTATCAAAATAGGATATGTGGTAAAAATGGAGGATCTATTCTCTTTTTTTCCGAAAATTTATCTTGGAGATTGTGTAATGCTTACTCTTAAACTTTTCGTTTACACAGTAGTAATATTTTTTGTTTCTCTCTTTATCTTTGGATTCCTATCGAATGATCCGGGACGTAATCCTGGGCGTGAAGAATAAAATAAAAAATTTTTCTTTTTTCATTTTATTTTATTAGGATTTTAGCTATTCCACATGTTTCACTAAGAACAAAGAATTTACGAAATTTGAGAAAATAAAGCCATCAACGGAAAGAGAGGGATTCGAACCCTCGGTACGAATAACTCGTACAACGGATTAGCAATCCGCCGCTTTAGTCCACTCAGCCATCTCTCCTAATTAA